AGTAAGAATTGATTCAGAGGATCGAATCAAAATTTTAAAATTATTATTTGATGCAATTAGAACTGTTCCCAACGATAAAATGATTAAAAAAAAATCTATTGGAATAAAAGAAATTAATAAAAAAGTTCCTCGATGGTCATACAAATTAATCAACGATTTTGAACAACAGGAGGGGGAAACCGAAGAAACTGTGGTAGAGGATCATCAGATTCGTTCAAGAAAATCCAAACGTGTAGTGATTTTTACTGATAACCAACAAAATACTGATGCTTATACTAATACCAAAGAAACTAATAATACTGATCAAACAGGCGAAGTTGCTTTGATACGTTATTCCCAACAATCGGATTTTCGTCGAGACATAATCAAAGGCTCCATGCGCGCTCAAAGACGTAAAACAGTTACTTGGAAACTCTTTGAAGCAAATGCGCATTCCCCTCTTTTTTTGGACCGAATAGACAAATCTTTTTTTTTTTTTTTTGATATTTCTGAACGGATGAAAAAAATTTTTAGAAATTGGATGTGGAAAAACACAGAATTCACAATTTCGAATTATACAGAGAAAAAGACAAAAGAAAGCGCGAAAAAAAAAGAGGAGGACAAAAAAGAAGAAGACAAAAGAAAGGAGAAAGTGCGTATACAAATAGCGGAAGCCTGGGATAGTATTTTACTTGCTCAAGTAATGAGAGGTTTTTTATTAGTAACCCAATCAATTCTTAGAAAATATATTATATTACCTTCATTGATAATAGCTAAAAATATCGTCCGTATACTATTATTTCAATTTCCGGAATGGTATGAGGACTTAAAGGATTGGAATAGAGAAATGCATGTTAAATGTACCTATAACGGCGTTCAATTATCAGAAAAAGAATTTCCAAAAAACTGGTTAACAGACGGCATTCAGATCAAGATCCTATTTCCTTTTCGTCTTAAACCTTGGCACAGATCTAAGTTACGAGCCCCTTATAACGATCCAATGAAAAAGCAAGGTCAAAAAAATGATTTTTGTTTTTTAACAATTTTTGGAATGGAAGCTGAACTACCTTTTGGTTCTCCCAGAAAAAAACTTTCATTTTTTGAACCGATTTTAAAAGAACTCAAAAAAAAAATTAAAAAATTGCAAAAGAAATGTTTTATAATTCTAGGAATTTTAAAAGAACAAACAAAATTGTTTCTAAATGTCTCAAAAAAACCAAAAAAATGGATCATTAAAAACATTCTGTTTATAAAAGAAATAATAAAAGAACTCTCAAAAATAAACCCAATTATATTATTTGGATTGAGAGAAATAGAAGTATATGAATTGAGTGAAATTAAAAAAGATTCAATAATCAGTAATCGGATGATTCAGGAATCGTCCATTCAAATTAGATCTCAGGATTGGACAAATTATTCATTAACAGAAAAAAAAATGCAAGATCTGACTGATAGAATAAACACCATCATAAATCAAATAGAAAAAATTACAAAAGACAAGAAAAAGGGATTTATAACTTCAAATAGAAATTTGAGTTCTAACAAAATAAGTTATGATGATAAAAGATTGGAATCACAAAAAAATATTTGGCAGATATTAAAAAGAAGAACTGCTCGATTAATCCGTAAATCCCATTATTTTATAATATTTTTCATTGAAAAGATATACATAGATACCTTTCTATCTATGATTAATATTCCTAGTATCAATACACAACTTTTTCTTGAATCAACAAAAAAAATTATTAATAAAAACATTAACAGTAATGAAGCAAATCAAGAAAGAATTAATAAAACAAATCAAAGTTTAATTAAATTTATTTCGATTATAAAAGAGTCACTTTCTAATACTAATATTAGTCTTAATTCAAAGACTTTTTTTGACTTATCTTACTTTTCACAAGCATATGTATTTTACAAATTATCACAAACCAAACTTATTAAGTTAGAGAAATTGAAATCCGTATTTCAATATAATGGAACCCCCCTTTTTCTTAAGAATGAAATAAAGGATTTTTTTGTTGTAAGACAAGAACTATTTCATTCCGAATTAAGACCTAAGAATCTTCGCAATTCTGGAATGAATCAATGGACAAATTGGTTAAGGAGTCATTATCAATATCAATGTGATGTATCTCAAATTAAATGGTCTAGAGTAGTACCACAAAAATGGCGAAATATATTGAACTGTATAGCTCAAAATAAAGATTTATATAAAGATTTGTGTGATTTATATGAAAAAGATGAATTAATTCACTACGAAAAAAAAACAAAAATTGAAACGGATTTATTATTGAATCAAAAGGATAATTTTAAAAAACAATATAGATATGATCTTTTAGCATATAAATCTATAAATTCTGAAACTAAGAAGTACTCTTCAATTTATGGATCACCATTACAAGTAAAAACGAACCAAGATATTTTTTATAATTACAACACACATAAACAAAAATCATTTAATATGGTAGAAATGGTAGAAGATGATATTCGAGATATGGATAAAAATACGGATAGAAAATTTTTTGATTGGAGAATTCTCGATTTTTGTCTTAAAACGAAGGTCGATATTGAGGCCTGGATCACTATTGATACTGACACTAACAGTAATAAATATACTAAGACTAGGGTTAATAAGTATCAAATAATTGATAAAATCAACAATAAGAGTCTTTTTTATCTCACACTTCAGCAAGATCAAAAAATCAACCTATCCAATCAAAAACCCCTTTTGGATTGGATGGGAATGAATGAAGAAATACTAAGTCGTCCCATATCAAATCTGGAACTTTGGTTCTTGCCAGAATTTGTGAGACTTTATAATACGTATAAAATGAAACCGTGGGTTATACCAATTAAATTACTACTTTTTAATTCTAATATAAAAAAAAATGCTAGTGAAAACAAAAGCATCACTGGAAATAAAAAAAGAGATCCTTTTATATCAATATCGTCGAATGAAAAAAAATCTCTTGAATTAGAAAACCGAAATCAAGGAGAAAAAGAATCCACGGGCCAAGCAGATCTTAAATCATCTCTTTCAAACCAAGAAAAAGATGTTGAAGAAGATTATACGGGATCGGACATGAAAAAACATAGAAATAAAAAGCAATACAAGATCAATACAAAAGCGGAGTTTGATTTCTTCCTAAAAAGGTATTTGTATTTTCAATTGAGATGGGATGATTCTTTAAATAAAAAAATAATCAATAACATCAACGTATATTGTCTCCTGCTTAGACTGATAAATCCAAGAGAAATTACTATATCCTCTATTCAAAGGGGCGAAATGAGTCTGGATATTTTGACGATTCAGAAAGATGTAACTCTTACAGAATTTATTAAAAGGGGATTTTTGATTATTGAACCAATTCGTCTAGCTATAAAAAATGATGGAAAATTTATTATGTATCAAACCCTCGGTATTTCATTAGTTCATAAAAGTAAACATCAAATAAATCAAAGATACCGAGAAAAAAAACATGTTGATAAGAATTCTGATGAAGTCATTACAAAACATCAAAAGATGACGGGAAATAGATATAAAAAAAATTATGATTTGTTTGTTCCTGAAAATATTTTATCGCCTAGACGTCGTAGAGAATTGCGAATTCTAATTTGTTTAAATTCTAAGAATAGACATAGAAAGGCATCTTTTTGTAATGGGAATGAGGTAAACAGTCAAGTTGTGGATAAAAGCAAAAAATATAAAAAAAAACTTATAAAATTAAAGCTATTTCTTTGGCCCAATTATCGATTAGAAGATTTAGCTTGTATGAATCGTTATTGGTTTAATACGAATAATGGCAGTTGTTTCAGTATGGTAAGGATACATATGTATCCGCGATTGAAAATTCATTAATAGTACATTTTTCCTATATTTCCCATACCATATCTGGTCTATGACGACAAAGAGATGCACGCATACATTGTCTTACATTCCATTCTGATACATGATACTAATTCAATGACATATCAATTAGATCTAGAATGAACAAAATTTTATTATTTTAGGTCTAAACTTTTATCTTTTGTGAGTGAAGAAACCAACCATACTTTTTTATCCCCTTTCAAATCCAATTTTAAAATGAAAATAGGATTGAGTAAGTTTTATTAAATTAAAAAAATTAGAAATTAATAACGAAATACAAATTTTTGTATATACCAAATAAAAATTAGGGGCATTATTATTACTGATCAATAAAGATATCTATCAATAAAAAATATCTTAAAATAAAAAGAGGGGGGGAGAGAAGATTTCAGTTTATGGTAAAAAATTCATTCATCTCAGTTATTTCACAAGAAGAAAAAGACGAAAACAGAGGATCTGTTGAATTTCAAATAGTTAGTTTCACCAATAGGATACGAAGACTTACTTCACATTTACAATTACACAAAAAAGACTATTTATCTCAGAGAGGTTTACGTAAAATTCTGGGAAAACGCCAACGATTACTGTCTTATTTGTCAAAGAAAAATAGAATATGTTATAAAGAATTAATTAATCGGTTGGATATTCGGGAGTCAAAAACTCGTTAATTTTATTTTTATAAAGGCATTTTGAATTATTTGATTTATTAGATCTTGAATTTTAATGAACTTTTTTTCGTTTTCAGCAATTCATGAAAGAATGAATCGAGGAAAAACCTATGAATATACCGGCTACAAGAAAAGACCTCATGATAGTCAATATGGGCCCCCACCACCCATCAATGCATGGTGTTCTTCGACTCATCATTACTCTAGATGGTGAAGATGTTATTGACTGTGAACCAATATTGGGTTATTTACACCGAGGAATGGAAAAAATTGCGGAAAATCGAACAATTATACAATATTTGCCTTATGTAACACGGTGGGATTATTTAGCTACTATGTTCACAGAAGCAATAACTGTAAACGGACCGGAACAGTTGGGAAATATTCAAGTACCTAAAAGAGCCAGCTATATCAGAATAATTATGTTGGAGTTGAGTCGTATAGCTTCTCATCTGTTATGGCTCGGTCCTTTTATGGCGGATATTGGTGCACAAACTCCCTTTTTCTATATTTTCAGAGAAAGAGAATTAGTATATGATCTATTCGAAGCTGCCACCGGTATGAGAATGATGCATAATTATTTTCGTATCGGAGGAGTAGCGGCCGATCTACCTCATGGCTGGATAGATAAATGTTTGGATTTCTGCGATTATTTTTTAACAAGAGTTGCTGAATATCAAAAACTTATTACACGAAATCCTATTTTTTTAGAACGAGTCGAGGGAGTAGGCATTATTGGTAGAGAGGAAGTAATAAATTGGGGTTTATCGGGACCAATGCTGCGAGCTTCCGGAATACAATGGGATCTTCGTAAAGTTGATCATTATGAATGTTACGACGAATTTGATTGGGAAGTACAGTGGCAAAAAGAAGGAGATTCATTGGCTCGTTATCTAGTCCGAATTGGTGAAATGATAGAATCCGTAAAAATTATTCAACAGGCCCTGGAAGGAATTCCAGGGGGACCCTATGAGAATTTAGAAATACGATACTTTGATAGAGAAAGGAATCCGGAATGGAATGATTTTGAATATCGATTTATTAGTAAAAAGCCGTCTCCTACATTTGAATTGCCGAAACAAGAACTTTATGTGAGAGTAGAAGCCCCAAAGGGAGAATTGGGAATTTTTCTCATAGGGGATCAGGGTGGTTTTCCTTGGAGATGGAAAATCCGCCCGCCGGGTTTTATCAATTTGCAAATTCTTCCGCGGTTAGTTAAAAGAATGAAATTGGCTGATATTATGACGATACTAGGTAGTATAGATATCATTATGGGAGAAGTTGATCGTTGAAATGATAATTGATACACCGGAAGTACAAGATATCGATTCTTTTTCTAGATTAGAATTTTTTAAAGAGGTTTATGGAATTCTATGGGTTCTTGTTCCTATTTTGACTCTTGTAGTGGGAATCACAATAGGCGTACTGGTAATTGTATGGTTAGAAAGAGAAATATCGGCAGGGATACAACAACGTATTGGACCTGAATACGCCGGCCCTTTGGGAGTTCTTCAAGCTCTAGCAGATGGGACAAAACTACTTTTCAAAGAAAATCTTTTTCCATCTAGGGGGGATACTCGTTTATTCAGTATCGGGCCATCCATAGCAGTCATATCAATTTTAGTAAGCTATTCAGTAGTTCCTTTTGGATATCACCTTGTTTTAGCGGATCTCAATATCGGTGTTTTTTTATGGATTGCCATTTCCAGTATTGCTCCAATTGGACTTCTTATGTCGGGATACGGGTCAAATAATAAATATTCCTTTTTAGGCGGTCTACGAGCTGCTGCTCAATCGATTAGTTATGAAATACCATTAACTTTATGTGTGTTATCAATATCTCTACGTGCGATTCGTTGATACATAGACATAAACTTTTCTCTATTCCTTCCTTTCAAGGAAAGGGTTGGAATGGATTGAGTAGATATCTTAATTTTTTTTTTTATTCATTATTCGGGTTGATGAACTAAATCAAATAGTTATATGAGTGAAAGAAAACAGCTTATATATAAATTCGCAGTAAAAAGATTGATTCTCATTTTCTATGTATAAGAGTTAGAGAGTTAAGCGGAAATAAACAGAAGAGACCGTTTCCCCCAAGATTGGTTGATTAGTCATCCTGACTTGAAGCGGGTTCAAAAGATCAACCGTTTTATGTATTAGCATAACGGGGGATTGAGCAAAAACGAGTGGATGGTTAGAAACACGAACATATGTAAAGGATTAGTAATGGAGATTATGTAAATTCTCCAAAAGGACATTTTTACATAATATACAAACAAAGAATACTAATTGGGGCTTGAAGTTGGTAGAAATGATCAGGCAGTACTCCCCATGACACGATTCCAATCCAGAGTATACTCCTATCCACCGATTTAATAAATAACTATTCGAAACGAAATAATCCTTTACTTTATTTTGAAAGCCCTCTTTTTCTCAGAAATAGAAAGAAGAATAGGAACGAAAAAAAAAAAAAAAGATATACTTTATTTATTCTTTGTTACTTTTATTCTTTCCCATATACATATTAATAGATATATAATTTGTGTCATAATTCATTAATTAATATAGAATTTTTTTTTCGTACGTGAAACCAACGGGTTATTGATATTTTTACAAGAAGTATTTTATTGAACAGTTAAGTTATTACTGAACAAAGAAGAATTGAAATTATTATTGAAATTATTAAATTAAAGAAAGGATGAGATCAATTCAGAAGTACTTTTTTTATTTAATTTTGAATTAAAATAATTATAACAGACAGAATTCAATTGGTCTAATTTGGGACCGGCCGATAGTTATCCATCCTACAAACATATCAAGATTCAAAAAAGAATACTGACGCGGTCCCTATATTTATTTCTGGCCTTCAAGGAGCCGTATGAGGTGAAAATCTCATGTACGGTTCTGTAATAGCGATGGTAACAGTGATGGTATCACCGACTATAATTATCTAACAGTTCAAGTACAATTGATATTGTTGAGGCGCAATCAAAATATGGTTTTTGGGGATGGAATTTGTGGCGTCAGCCTATAGGGTTTATCATTTTTATTATTTCTTCCCTAGCAGAATGTGAGAGATTACCTTTTGATTTACCAGAAGCAGAAGAAGAGTTAGTAGCAGGTTATCAAACCGAATACTCGGGTATAAAATTTGGGTTATTTTATGTTGCTTCCTATCTAAACCTATTGGTTTCTTCATTATTTGTAACAGTTCTTTACTTGGGAGGTTGGAATATATCTATTCCGGACATATATGTTTCTGAGCTTTTTGAAATAAATAAAACATGTGGAGTTTTTGGAGCGATAATTGGTATCTTTATTACATTAGCTAAAACTTATTTGTTCTTGTTCATTCCTATCACAACAAGATGGACTTTACCGAGGCTAAGAATGGACCAACTATTGAATCTTGGATGGAAATTTCTTTTACCTATTTCTCTCGGTAATCTATTATTAACAACTTCTTTCCAACTCTTTTCACTGTAAAGTAACATTCTATATTCACAACGTGTCTCAAACAAGAGAAATAAACAAACATAAAACTATTCATATATATATTAACGATATGTTCTCTATGGTAACTGGGTTCATGAATTATGGTCAACAAACAGTACGAGCTGCAAGGTACATTGGTCAAAGTTTCATGATTACTTTATCCCACGCAAATCGTTTACCCGTAACTATTCAATATCCTTATGAAAAATCAATCACCGCGGAGCGTTTCCGCGGTCGAATCCATTTTGAATTTGATAAATGTATTGCTTGTGAAGTATGCGTTCGTGTATGTCCTATAGATCTACCCGTTGTTGATTGGAAATTGGAAACCGATATTCGCAAGAAACGGCTGCTTAATTACAGTATTGATTTCGGAGTCTGTATATTTTGTGGTAATTGCGTTGAGTATTGTCCAACGAATTGTTTATCAATGACTGAAGAATATGAACTTTCTACTTATGATCGTCACGAATTGAATTATAATCAAATTGCTTTGGGTCGTTTACCAATGTCAGTAATTGACGATTATACAATTCGAACAATTTTGAATTCGCCTCAAATAAATAAGTAAATCTCTTATTAACGAATAATTTAGAATTACTTTACTAATAACTAATATAGAAGGAATTTAGGTTTCTTTCGTGTTGTTTGGTCAATAACTACAAATACCAACTATTGATTGGTTGGTAAGAAACGCGTCTTAATTTGGATTGAAAATCCATTAATTAATATATCCATAATTGTTTTAAAATATATCGTTTAGAATTAGAACGACTCTTTCAGATAAAGAATGAAATTAGTCCAATAATAGTACTCACATTTTTTCATATCCCTTAGTATTTATTTACTTAGGATTAAATTAGGAATTGCTCAAAAATCATAAAAAAAAAAATTTCTGGTCGGGTCTCAATAAGGTCATGAAAAACATTTCTATTTATTTATCTCTTATTTTACATATAATGGATTTGCCCGGACCAATACATGATTTTCTTTTAGTCTTTCTGGGATCGGTTCTTATACTAGGAGGTATGGGGGTGGTATTATTTACCAACCCCATTTATTCTGCCTTTTCATTGGGACTGGTTCTTGTTTGTATATCCTTATTCTATATTCTATTAAACTCTTATTTTGTAGCTGCTGCACAACTCCTTATTTACGTGGGAGCTATAAATGTTTTAATCGTATTTGCTGTGATGTTCATGAATGGTTCAGAATATTACAAAGATTTGAATCTTTGGACCATTGGGGATGTGGTTACTTTGCCAGTTTGTACAAGTATTTTTGTTTTACTCATGATTATTATTACGGATACGTCATGGTACGGAATTATTTGGACTACAAGATCAAACCAGATTATAGAGCAAGATTTGATAAGTAATAGTCAACAAATTGGAATTCATTTATCAACAGATTTCTTTCTTCCATTTGAATTCGTTTCGATAATTCTTTTAGCCGCTTTGATAGGTGCAATTGCCGTGGCGCGACAGTAAAAAATTTATAGAATTAGCAATGCACATTAAACTCTGTTCGGTTTTATTACATTACATTTATTTCCCTTTAATTAAAGATTGTTTATGTCTAAAATAGAAATTATTCAATCTATTCTATTAACACTAGAAAATCTGCCTTTGTTCCGTACTTTTTTTTATTCTAGTCAATTGAATCTGTTGAATTGTTGTTCAGTTCATATTGAAATGAATCGAAATTGATAAGGAGTTGGTCAATGATGCTCGAACATGTACTTGTTTTGAGTGCCTACTTATTTTCTATCGGTATCTATGGATTGATCACGAGCCGGAATATGGTTAGAGCCCTTATGTGTCTTGAACTTATACTGAATGCGGTTAATATGAATTTCGTAACATTTTCTGATTTTTTTGATAGTCGCCAATTAAAAGGAAATATTTTCTCAATTTTTGTTATAGCTATTGCAGCCGCTGAAGCAGCTATTGGCCCGGCTATTGTTTCATCAATTTATCGTAACAGAAAATCAACTCGTATCAATCAATCGAATTTGTTGAATAAGTAGTATTAATCATATAAATTCTAATATTCATAAATTAGAATTACCATGACCATACATTACGTAATAATACATGTTTTCAAAAATGTAAGAAATTAAAGTATCTTGGCTCTATCGCATGAGTCAATCCAGAAGTAGATTGATTAGAAAAATTATGATAAATTATTGATTCATCTGGTGTCTAAATATATGATTCATTTACAAGTTTACTAGATCGAAACTTTCTGACATTCAAAAATTTATAGATCCAAATGTCACATTCAGTAAAGATTTATGATACGTGTATAGGGTGTACTCAATGCGTGCGCGCCTGCCCAACGGATGTATTAGAAATGATACCTTGGGACGGGTGTAAAGCTAAGCAAATTGCTTCTGCTCCAAGAACAGAGGACTGTGTCGGTTGTAAGAGATGTGAATCCGCCTGTCCGACAGATTTCTTGAGTGTTCGAGTTTATTTATGGCATGAAACAACTCGAAGTATGGGTCTGGCTTATTAATACGTTCCAGAAAACCCTACTTGAATACATTTGATTTTTTTACCTTTACCGACAAAAACCCGCGCTCAAAAACTATTTATTTTGAGCACGGGTTTTTCTGGTCCAAGTTTATCTTGTTTTTACCATGAATAATTTTCCTTGGTTAACGCTAGTTGTAGTTTTGCCAATATTCGCGGGTTCCTTAATTTTCTTTCTCCCTCATAGAGGAAATAAGATAATTCGTTGGTATACTATAGGTATATGCATAATAGAACTCCTTCTAACAACCTATGCATTCGGTTATCGTTTCCAATTGGATGATCCATTAATGCAACTGACAGAGGATTATAAATGGATCGATTTTTTTGATTTTTACTGGAGATTGGGAATAGATGGAATTTCTATAGGACCCATTTTACTGACAGGATTTATCACAACTTTAGCTACTTTAGCGGCTCGGCCGATTACTCGAGATTCCCGACTATTCCATTTTCTGATGTTAGCAATGTATAGCGGTCAAATAGGACCATTTTCTTCTCGAGACCTTTTACTTTTTTTCATCATGTGGGAGTTAGAATTAATTCCAGTTTATCTACTTCTATCCATGTGGGGGGGAAAGAAACGTTTGTATTCAGCTACAAAATTTATTTTGTACACTGCAGGAAGTTCCGTTTTTTTATTAATGGGAGTTTTGGGTATTGGTTTATATGGTTCCAATGAACCAACATTAAATTTTGAAACATCAGCTAATCAATCGTATCCTGTAGCACTGGAAATAATATTCTATATTGGATTTCTTATTGCTTTTGCTGTCAAATCACCGATCATACCCTTACATACATGGTTACCAGACACCCATGGAGAGGCACATTACAGTACTTGTATGCTTTTAGCCGGAATCTTATTAAAAATGGGAGCGTATGGATTGGTTCGGATCAATATGGAATTATTACCCCACGCCCATTCTATATTCTCTCCCTGGTTGATTATAGTAGGCACAATTCAAATAATCTATGCAGCTTCAACATCTCCCGGTCAGCGTAATTTAAAAAAAAGAATAGCCTACTCTTCTGTATCTCATATGGGTTTCATAATTATAGGAATTGGTTCTATAAGCGATACAGGACTCAACGGAGCCATTTTACAAATAATCTCTCACGGATTTATTGGCGCTGCGCTTTTTTTCTTGGCCGGAACGAGTTATGATAGAATACGTCTTGTTTATCTCGACGAAATGGGCGGAATGGCTATCGCAATTCCAAAAATATTCACGACTTTCAGTATCTTATCAATGGCTTCTCTTGCATTACCGGGCATGAGCGGTTTTGTTGCCGAATTGTTAGTTTTTTTTGGAATACTTACTAGTCAAAAATATCTTTTAATGACAAAAATATTAATTACTTTTGTAATGGCAATTGGAATGATATTAACTCCTATTTATTCATTATCTATGTTACGCCAGATGTTCTATGGATACAAGCTTTTTAATGCCCCAAACTCTTATTTTTTTGATTCTGGACCGCGAGAATTATTTGTTTCGATCTCTATCCTTTTACCTGTAATAGGTATTGGTGTTTATCCCGATTTCGTTTTATCATTATCAGTTGACAAGGTCGAAGCTATTATATCCAATTATTTTTTTCGATAGTTTTTGTGAGTAAACCAAAAAATGAAACTGAAATCCCATGATTTAAAAAATGGTTGATTGTACAATAAAAAAATGAGTCTTTTATATTCTTTTAAGTAAAATAAATAAATTGGAATTCTATTATAACTAGATATCTTTTGAATTTGTGAGAACCATTTGAATCAAGTAATGGAAATGATTCAAATGGTTCTTGATTGTTTACATGAAGTTTTCGTATATATACCTGTATGCCGTCCTATGTTTATATTCGTCAAGTCTTTTATTCAATTAGATGTTAATGTAAATGAACCATAACTATGCAACCCTATTCCTAATAGATTAACCCCAAAATAGCATATCCAAATTATAAGAAAGCCCATTGAGGCCACAATTGCAGAATTTACACTTTCAAAATTTTTATTTGTTCTAATATGTAAATAAATAGCGAATATGGTCCAAGTAATAAATGCCCAAGTCTCCTTTGGATCCCAATTCCAATATGATCCCCATGCTTCATTAGCCCATACTGCTCCCGAAAGAATACCTACGGTTAAAAGGATAAACCCTAGACTAATAATACGATAACTCCAACGATCCAATTGTTGAATCAATTGATACCTGTAATAATTTTGAGACGAAATAAAAGAAGTGTTTCGTAAGACATTGTTTCTTTCGTTCACATATTGAATCTCACTAAAGTAAACTGACTCATTTTCTAAATTATTGCTTTTACTAAAAATCCTTATGAATTTTCGAAATGTAATGACTAGAAGAGCTAGTGATAATAATGATCCACACAAAAGAGCTGCATAGCTCAATACCATCATACTTACGTGCATCATTAACCAATGGGATTGGAGAGCGGGTACTAATATCGCGGATTGATGCATTTCAGTTAAAAGACCCGAAGTTGCAAAACCTTGAGTAAAAATAGCACTTGGCGCGGTTATTGCGCTAAAATGGTTTTTATGTTTTTTAAAATACGGAATAATATGAATAAAGGAAAAACTCCACGAAAGAAAAATTAATGATTCATATAAATCACTTAATGGTAAATGCCTCAAATACATCCAACGAGTAACTAATAATCCTGTTATGCAGAAAAAAGTAGCTATCATCCCCTTTTCTGACGAATCATCTAGTCCTACGATTTCATCGACTAATAAAATTATCAAATGAATTGTAATTACAATTGAAACGATCGAAAAGGATATATGAGTTAATATATGCTCTAAAGTTGAAAATATCATAAAAATTATTAAATTAATAAGGGCGTCCCTCAATTATAGGAATTGAAATCGGGAATTGAATTCATTATAGGACTTACTCTTTTAGAAGATGCCATGCCGCCACTCGGACTCGAACCGAGATGCTCTAGCACTGCTTCCTAAGAGCAGCGTGTCTACCGATTTCACCATAGCGGCTTATTCGAAATCATAATAACCTATTTTTATTCAATCGTCGAGCTTGAAGGAGTTAATTCAATCCAATATTTTTTTTTAGGAAACCATTCAAATTGATGAATAAAAACTTGTTTAAAAATTAGGGATTAAAACGTTTTCGTTAACGTTAATAATATTGATTTTTCTTATTATTATCTTTTTATTTAGTTATTTAGTATTTTAGGATGTCAATTTTATTTAACTGAACTAACAATGTATTTTTTCGTCGGCTATTACTTTATGCTCTCCTAAAACTAAAATGTAACAGTTGTAACTAGATAATTTTTACTTCAATCCCTGGATATAAGTAAAAAAAATGTTCTGCCTCGTTTGCATTTTTTAATGATTAATTTCTTTTATCATTTATTTTATTAATCTAAAATAAAAAATTAATTTTATCGATTAATAAAAAAATAGAATTTTTATATAACACAATTTCAGCGATACACTCAAAAGATTTATGTAAATATTTGCATAGTTAGGTTGCGTTAGGATTTTTTGTTGTGTAGAGAGTTTGCGTTAAGATTTAGCAAACCCATTAAGTTAGGTATTTGGGATGGTCGTATCAATCATATAAAAAAATTTCGTATAGAAATTGTACCGTACTTCAAAATATTTTCTAAATTTTTTAATAATTTTTTAATTAATATATATATATTATATCTTGATCGATCTTCCAATCGAAACATAGGATCTAAAATAGATCACTCAAAATTGGCGCATTCGTCATATAACTACCTAAAAATGTAAAATATAACTACCTAAAAATGTAAACGGGACTTTTATTAATTTAATTGGGTTTAAGGAATTTATATAGTGATAATAATTTCTAAAACCCCAAATAATGGTTTAAAAGATTATAAAAAACATTTTAAACTTAATCAATTAGTTTCAACGACCTCTTCTTTATAATATAAAATCAAAAATATAACTAAAAAAAAATTAATATAACTAAAAAAAAATTCTTTTTATTATTGAGTAAGGGCGATGGGGAAAGTGATAATCCCCATCCGGAAAATGATAAAACATACTAAAATGAAAGGCGAAACCTTGCGCTTGCGTTTACCCTTTTTTCAAACAAAAAAGTACCATTAGAATTCAGTAGACAACAGAATTCTTATCTATATCAGAAACGAAAGAAAAATTTGGCTTCAAATTAAAGTAAAACAAATTCAATTTTATATTCGTTTAAATTAAAACATTATGAGACTAATTCTTTTTTATTTTTTTTATTTTTAATGTATATTGTTTATATTGTAATTTATCTTATATATTCATATTTATTCTTTTACTATCTTTTACTATACTATTATGATGTTAATATTAATTCTAATTGATAAATATTATTTATCATTTTTATAACTTATAAATCTTATAAATAAACTATAAACAAAATTATATCACTTTATTAGTTATTAGAACGATTCAGATTATTTATTTGTTACACAAAAAAAACTTTTAGAACTCCCGGTAGAAAGAGATTTCGCTAACGAAAAAGCTTTCAATGCTGCCCTATATCCCTTCCTTTTCCAAATATTTTTACGAATACGTTTTTTTGAAATAGAGGTGCGCTTTTTTGGAACTGCCATTAAAAAGTTATAATAGGTTTTTCGGTTGGATGTGAAAGACATCTATTGTTCAAAATCAATTGTTCTTTACTATTCTCTATCTATTTTTTCTCGAAATTAGACTCCAAAAAAAAGGGGGGTAAAACTCCCATAAAATATTAATAAGAACGATAAGGTACACTATGCCAAATAGATTGAAGTTGATAAAAAAAAAAAAAATAATAATAAAAAAAAAAAAGAAAGATTGTCCGTTTCGTTTTCTTTCTATTTTCGTCGTGTTACATTTATACATGTAATAAAAAAATCTAAAAGTTTAATAACCCAACCCTTCTCCCGCTTAATTAAAAAATAAAAAACTTTAATAATTTTTTCTATTATATTAATTAATTTAATATTCATTTAATTGTTCAAGCTCGAAGAAAGAGTCCACAAAATTTTAATTATCAAATGAGAATTTTAATTATCAAATGAGACTAGTAGTTAATCTGTTAAAGGATACAAAATACATAATTTAAAGGCATTTTATTTGCCACCTTTTTTTTCCGTAAAATTAAAGTGTTGGATATCATAGCATTTCCTACAAATAGCTTTTATTGTAATGGAAGACAAACAATTAGTTACAAAACAAATTGGTTAATGATTCTAAATAACCGAATTACAATAAATAGTTTTAGTTATGGGCTTTATGATTCATATCAAATACTGTTTTTGGTATAATTATTTATCCTTGTTCTATAATTATTTATCCTTGTTCTATAGATATAAAAAAATTATTGTAATACGTAATAATTAAAATGAAAATTCTAATTTTCATTTTTTATCTTCATAAAATTTGATTTAAAAATTTGAATTTAATATTAACAATTCAGTATTAATAAAATTAGTATTTATTTTTCACTAGTGACTTATTTATATCATTTGAATTTATATCATTTGACCAATTATAACCTCTTGATTTTAAATATTTGAAGTAGTTTGGAAAGATTCAGAATAATTAAGGCTAGAAAATTCTATTTAAGTTTTATTTTATATATCTTAATTTTTTTTTATTAACCGACCACAAACGAAATAAGAACCGGTGACTCAGAAACAATTAATTAAGATAATTTTTTTTTTTTTTTTTTTATGGAATATACATATCAATATTCATGGATTATACCTTTCATTCCACTTCCAGTTCCTATCTTAATTGGAACAGGACTTCTACTTTTTCCAACGGCAACAAAAAATCTTCGCCGTATGTGGGCTTTTCCTAGTGTTTTATTATTAAGTATAGTTATGGTTTTTTCAGCCCTTTTTTCTATTCAGCAAATAAATAATAATTCTGTCTATCAATATGTATGGTCTTGGACCATCAATAATGATTTTTCTTTAGAATTTGGCTGCTTGGTTGATCCACTTACTTCTATTATGTCGATATTAATCACTACTGTTGGAATTATGGTTCTTATTTATAGTGACAATTATATGTCTCATGATCAGGGATATTTGAGATTTTTTGCTTATATGAGTTTTTCCAATACTTCAATGTTGGGATTAGTTACTAGTTCTAATTTGATACAAATTTATATTTTTTGGGAATTAGTTGGAGTGTGTTCTTATCTATTAATAGGTTTTTGGTTCACACGACCCAGTGCCGCGAATGCTTGTCAAAAAGCGTTTGTAACTAATCGTGTCGGGGATTTTGGTTTATTATTAGGAATTTTGGGTTTTTATTGGATAACAGGTAGTTTCGAATTTCGGGATTTGTTTGAAATATTCAATAACTTGGTTTATAATAATGAAGTTAATTTTTTATTTGTTACTTTATGCGCCTCCCTATTATTTGCCGGCGCTGTTGCTAAATCCGCCCAATTTCCCCTTCATGTATGGTTACCTGATGCCATGGAAGGGCCTACCCCCATTTCGGCTCTTATACATGCCGCTACTATGGTAGCAGCAGGAATTTTTCTTGTAGCTCGGCTTCTTCCTCTTTTCATAGTTATACCTCACATTCTAAATCTAATAGCTTTGATAGGTATAATAACATTATTTTTAGGAGCCACTTTAGCTCTTGCTCAAAAAGATATTAAGAAAAGCTTAGCTTATTCTACAATGTCTCAATTGGGTTATATGATGTTAGCTCTAGGTATGGGGTCTTATCGAGCTGCTTTATTTCATTTGATTACTCATGCTTATTCGAAGGCATTGTTGTTCTTAGGATCTGGATCAATTATTCATGCGATGGAAGCTATTGTTGGATATTCTCCAGATAAAAGTCAGAATATGGTTCTTATGGGCGGTTTAAGAAAACATGTACCAATTACAAAAACTGCTTTTTTATTGGGTACACTTTCTCTTTCTGGTAT